AATCAATTAAAAGAGATCCTCTAATTCCAATTAGGAATTCGTTAGGCCCTTTAGGAATAGCCCTTCAGGTTGCAAAGTTTTATTCATTTTACCGTTTAATAACTCATAATCAGATCTTGATAACTAAATATTTGCAACTTGACAATTTAAAGGAAACTTTTCAAGTATTTAAATATTATTTAATGGGCGAAAACGGGAGAATTTATAAGCCTGATCTATGCAGTAACATCGTTTTGAATCCATTCCATTTTAATTGGCATGTTCTCTATCATAATTATCATCATAATTCTTGTGAAAAAAGATGTACAATAATTAACCTTGGGCAATTTCTTTGTGAAAATGTGTGTATAGCGAAAAACGAACCACACCTAAAATCGGGTCAAGTTCTAATTGTTCAAATGGATTCTGTAGTAATAAGATCGGCTAACCCTTATTTGGCGACTCCAGGAGCAACTGTTCATGGCCATTATGGAGAAATGCTTTATGAAGGAGATATATTACTTACATTTATATATGAAAAATCGAGATCTGGTGATATAACACAGGGTCTTCCAAAAGTGGAACAGGTATTAGAAGTGCGTTCGATTGATTCAATATCGATGAATCTAGAAAAGAGAGTTGAGGGTTGGAACGAGCATATAACAAGAATTCTTGGCATTCCCTGGGGATTCTTGATTGGTGCTAAGCTAATTATTGCGCAAAGTCGTATTTCTTTGGTTAATAAGATCCAAAAGGTTTATCGATCCCAGGGGGTGCAGATCCATAATAGACATATAGAAATTATTGTGCGTCAAATAACATCAAAAGTATTGGTTTCAGAAGATGGAATGTCTAATGTTTTTTCACCCGGTGAACTAATTGGATTGTTGCGAGCTGAACGAACGGGACGTGCTTTGGAAGAAGCGATCTTTTACCGAGCCCTATTATTGGGAATAACGAAAACATCTCTGAATACTCAAAGTTTTATATCCGAAGCGAGTTTTCAAGAAACTGCTCGAGTTTTAGCAAAGGCCGCTCTCCGGGGTCGTATCGATTGGTTGAAAGGTCTGAAAGAGAACGTTGTTTTAGGAGGGACGATACCCGTTGGTACCGGATTCAAAAGATTAATGCACCGTTCAAGGCCAAGGCAACATAACAAGATTACTTTGAAAAAAAGAAATTTTCGAGGGAGAAATGAGAGATATTTTGTTCCACCACCCTAAGAGCGGATTCATCCCTTTCCTTTCAACGCGGTCATTTTATTTTGTAATAGTAATAAAGATAATAACGAATAGAAAAAAATGAATGGCCTGATCTGATCGTGTATCAACGGCCAATCTTCGGTAGAAGAGAAGGTTCCATCGGAACAATTATTTATTTCTATTTCAGGATACCTGATCTCTTTTTTTTTTTCAAATAAAAAAAAGGGAATTTGAAAAAAAAAAAAGAGAGAGAAAGTGTGGGGATAAATGACAAAAAGATATTGGAACATAACTTTGGAAGAGATGATGGAAGCAGGAGTTCATTTTGGCCATGGTACTAGGAAATGGAATCCTAGAATGGCACCTTATATATCCGCAAAGCGTAAGGGTATTCATATTACAAATCTTACTAGAACTGCTCGTTTTTTATCAGAAGTTTGTGATTTAGTTTTTGATGCAGCAAGTAGTGGAAAACAATTCTTAATTGTTGGTACCAAAAAGAATGCAGCTGATTCAGTAGCGCGGGCTGCAATAAGAGCTCGGTGTCATTATGTTAATAAAAAATGGCTCGGTGGTATGTTAACGAATTGGTATACTACAGAAAGGAGACTTCATAAGTTCAGGGACTTGAGAACGAAACAAAAGACGGGGAGACTCAACTGTCTTCCGAAAAGAGATGCCGCTATGGTGAAGAGACAATTATCTCGCTTGGAAACATATCTGGGCGGCATTAAATATATGACGGGGTTACCCGATATTGTAATAATTGTTGATCAGCAAGAAGAATATACGGCTCTTCGAGAATGTATCACTTTGGGAATTCCAACGATTTGTTTAATCGATACAAATTGTGAACCGGATCTCGCGGATATTTCGATTCCAGCTAATGATGATGCTATAGCTTCAATCCGATTAATTCTTACCAAATTAGTATTTGCAATTTGTGAGGGTCATTCTAGCTATATACGAGATTTTTGATTAATAATAAGATAAATAAATTATTTGGTTTGGGGAACTCCATAGATTTATGGAATCGGTTACTATACTATTACTGAATCGCGCAAAAAAGAATAACCGGAGATATTATGTAATTAGTTGGTATTCAAAATCAAAAAATCAAGTAGACAAGCCGAAAAAGAGATGGTTGAATCAAAATAATTCCTTTTAAAGTTGTATTTCTTTCAGAGGGCAATATGAATGTTCTATTATGTTCCATCAACACATTAAAAAGATTATACGATATATCGGCTGTGGAAGTAGGCCAACATTTCTATTGGCAAATAGGGGGTTTCCAAGTCCATGCCCAAGTACTTATTACTTCTTGGGTTGTAATTGCTATTTTATTAGTTTCAGCCATTATAGCTGTTCAAAATCCACAAACCATTCCTACTGACGGTCAGAATTTCTTTGAGTATGTCCTTGAATTCATTCGAGACGTGAGCAAAACTCAGATTGGAGAAGAATATGGTCCGTGGGTTCCCTTTATTGGAACTATGTTTCTATTTATTTTTGTTTCTAATTGGTCAGGGGCTCTTTTGCCTTGGAAAATCATACAGTTACCTCATGGGGAGTTAGCTGCACCCACAAATGATATAAATACTACTGTTGCATTAGCTTTACTTACGTCGGTAGCATATTTTTATGCGGGTCTTTCAAAAAAAGGATTAGGTTATTTTGGTAAATACATCCAACCAACCCCAATCCTTTTACCGATTAACATCTTAGAAGATTTCACAAAACCCTTATCACTTAGTTTTCGACTTTTTGGAAATATATTAGCTGATGAATTAGTAGTTGTTGTTCTTGTTTCTTTAGTACCTTTAGTGGTTCCTATACCTGTCATGTTCCTTGGATTATTTACAAGCGGTATTCAAGCTCTTATTTTTGCAACTTTAGCTGCGGCTTATATAGGTGAATCCATGGAAGGCCATCATTGACTAGTTTTCAAAATAGTCTTTTTTTTTTAGCTTAGCCCGCCGCAATGTATGTGCGGTTCCAAATAATCTACTTAAGCGAACGGAACAAAAATATAGAAAGAAATTTCTAAAAAAGGTTATCCCAAATAAAATAAGAGAGATGCAAATAAGGTCTAAATAAGTATACGATCTTGTCTAAAAGTAAAAAAGATTACCAGGGAATTGTAAAAAAAATAGGAAAGAGATCCATCTAAAAGATCTCTTTCCTATTTTTCCTAAAAAGACTCTTTCTTTGACCAATTTATACTTCCCTCCAATGAATATTCTTTTTTTTTTTTATTTTTTATTGTTTTGGATTTGGATTGTTTTGTTGTATTTTGTTTTGTTGATTCAATTAGAACATTAAATTGAATATTAGATTATTAAAATAAAATATTTGATTATTTAGATTATTAGATTTAGATTAGATTATATAAAAGATTAATATAATAAATTATTATTAATAAATATTAATATTATTAATAAATATTAATAATAATATGAATTATAAAATATATAAAATATTAATTATATAATTATATATTATATTAATTATATATTTAATTATATATTATATATAATAATTAAATTTATAATATATATAAGATTAATAATATTAGTATTAGGATCCAGAATTTGAAATAATTTGAATAAGAATTTGTATGGTATCTCCGTTTACGTTTACGACGTGTGATTAAAAAGATGTTGTATAGAACGGATTCTCCTTTCATTCAGTCATTCAATTCAACGATTGACCAAATTGGAATAAATAATAAAATAAAATTATATGAACTTAGATCACTCAAATGTTGATATTTCTATGCAATAATTCGGTCTACTGAATTGATTTAGATTGATTTTATCCATATGGGCTCGTGATAAATAAAAGGAAGAGAAGGCTTAAAAAAAAAAACGAGATTAAAAAAAATAGGGTAGGAGTGGAGGGGTCAAACTAGGTGTATAGAATCTAATCGCTATAAGACAGCTCTTTGTTTTGTGGATGTTTCAAAAAGAATTCTCGAATCCGATTGAATCTAAGACAAGAATAATAGGTTTACGGTATGTAAAAAACACATGTATATGTGATATTAGATATTAACTAGTTATATATGAACTAAACATATATCTAAATTTGCCCTGCTACTGTAAATTTAGATAGGGATTCAAAAATAGAAGGACTTCTATTTTATCTAGTATCTAGAATTGTGAATTGAATCTTGAATGACTAAAGCGATTAAATCAAGAAAAAGAACGAAAAATTCAAAGAATGGTTTGGAAGTGTAAAGTAAGATAAGAACAAAAGTTGTAGGGATTCACAAAAACTATGTGGATAGAAACTAAAAAAGAAATATCGAAGTCTTTCTGATAGTTTGATAAATCTTATTATAGTTCAATAAATATTCTTTTTTTTTTTTTTCAATTCGGAATTCTTAATTACTTCGACTGGATAAATCTTAATGATGGAATAATTAAGTCATAATTTGTTGGTTGATTGTATCATTAACTATTTCTTTATTTTTGGTGCGAGGAACTTATCATGAATCCACTGATTTCTGCCGCTTCGGTTATTGCTGCTGGGTTGGCCGTCGGGCTTGCTTCTATTGGACCTGGGGTTGGTCAAGGTACTGCTGCAGGTCAAGCTGTAGAAGGAATCGCGAGACAACCCGAGGCAGAGGGAAAAATACGGGGTACTTTATTGCTTAGTCTGGCTTTTATGGAAGCTTTAACAATTTATGGGCTGGTTGTAGCATTAGCGCTTTTATTTGCGAATCCTTTTGTTTAATCCTAAAAATACAAATCAAATACATATATTTTTATTTTTTTTCGTGGACTTGCTTTGCTGCTCTTGCTTTTTCGAATCCTA